GTTATTGTAGCTTACACTAAAGCATGGCACTGAAGTTGCCAAGATGGGTAATCAAAATACCCCAAAAACACAAAGATTTGGTCCTAACCTTACTGTTACTTTTTGCTAAAATTACACATGCAAGTATCAGCATACCAGTGAAAACACCCTAGCAATCCTATTAGACAAAGGAGCCGGTATCAGGCACACCATGATAGCCCAAGACACCTAGCTTTGCCACACCCCCAAGGGCATTCAGCAGTGATAAAAATTAAGCAATAAGCGCAAGCTCGACTTAATTATAGCAAACATAGAGCTGGCCAATCTCGTGCCAGCCGCCGCGGTTATACAAGAAGCCCAAACTAACAGACAACCGGCGTAAAATGTGGCTAAAAATTTATCTACAAAATTAAGGCGAACCTACAACTTAACTGTTATACGCAAGTACACATTAATACATTATGAAAATAACCTTAACACAATAGAACTATTTGAACCCACTATCGCTAAGGCACAAACTGGGATTAGATACCCCACTATGCTCAGCCCTAAACTTAGATATTTACTTACAATAATATCCGCCAGAGAACTACGAGCCCAAACGCTTAAAACTCTAAAGACTTGGCGGTACCTCAACCTCCTAGAGGAGCCTGTTCTATAATCGATAATCCACGATCTACCTCACCATCCCTTGTCAATTCAGCCTATATACCACCGTCATTAGCTTACCCTGTGAAGGGTACCAAGTAAGCAAAATAACCTAAACAACTAGCAAGTCAGGTCAAGGTGTAGCTAACTGAGATGGAAGAAATGGGCTACATTTTCTTTATTAGAAATCACTTAACAGAAAGGACCATGAAATAAGTCCCATAAGTAGGATTTAGCAGTAAACTGGGAACAGAGAGCCCAATTTAAGTCGGTCCTGAGGTGCGCACACACCGCCCGTCACCCTCCTCAAATAATCCTTAAGCATAGATAAACCACAACAAACAAATAGATGAGGCAAGTCGTAACAAGGTAAGTGTACCGGAAGGTGTACTTGGAACATCAAAATATAGCTTATCAAAAGCACTCAGCTTACACCTGAAAGTTGTCCATTAAAATCGGATTATTTTGAGCAACTACCTAGCCCAACTAATAAATATAAAACCCAACAAACAAATTATCCTACCAATAAATCAACTAAAACATTTTACCATCATAGTATAGGAGATAGAAAAGATAATTGGAGCTATAAAGACAGTACCGCGAGGGAAAGATGAAAAACATGAAACACTCACCAAGCCAGAAAAAGCAAAGATTAACTCTTGTACCTTTTGCATCATGATTTAGCCAGTACATCCAAGCAAAGAGAACTAAAGTCTGAACTCCCGAAACCAAATGAGCTACTTAAAGGTAGCCTATACCACCATGGGCTAAATCCGTCTCTGTGGCAAAAGAGTGGAGAAACCTTTAAGTAGAGGTGAAAAGCCTAACGAACCTGGTGATAGCTGGTTGCTCAACAAAAGAATATCAGTTCAACCTTAAACCTCCTAACCTAACAACTTTGAAGTAATAGAAGAGAAGTTTAAGATATATTCAACAGGGGTACAGCCCTGTTGAAAAAGGGTACAACCTAAAATGCAGGACAAAACATCAAAGCAAGACCACAGTAGGCCTTAAAGCAGCCATCTCCAAAGAAAGCGTCAAAGCTCACTACAATTAATATCAACACAATTTTTTTCCCCTAAACAACATTGAGCTATTCTATCACCATAGAAGAACTAATGCTAAAATGAGTAACAAGAAGACGAAACTTCTCTTCCGCGCCAACTTAAATCATAATAGATAAACTACTGATTATTACAACCAATATTATAAGATCAACAGTACTTAATACACCATATAAACCCAACTGTTAACCCAACACAGGAGCGCACACAAGAAAGATTAAAATTTGTAAAAGGAACTAGGCAAACATTGAGCTCGACTGTTTACCAAAAACATAGCCCCTAGCAACAATAAGTATTAGGGGTAATGCCTGCCCAGTGACACTGTTCAACGGCCGCGGTATCCTAACCGTGCAAAGGTAGCGTAATCACTTGTCTTTTAAATAAGGACTAGAATGAACGGCTAAACGAGGTTCTACCTGTCTCTTACAAATAATCAGTGAAATTGGTCTTCCAGTGCAAAACCTGGAATAAAAATATAAGACGAGAAGACCCTGTGGAACTTTAAATACAAATCAATCTATTATTCATACCCACCCACGATGGTTTATCACCAATTAGCACATTGATCCATATTTTCGGTTGGGATGACCTCAGAGTAAAATTAAACCTCTGAACAAAGAACACACCTCCAAACCTAGACCCACCATTCAAAGTGCTTACAGCAAAATGATCCAATACACTTGATCAACGAACCAAGCTACCCCAGGGATAACAGCGCAATCCTATCCTAGAGTCCCTATCGACGATAGGGTTTACGACCTCGATGTTGGATCAGGACATCCTAATGGTGTAACCGCTATCAAGGGTTCGTTTGTTCAACGATTAATAGTCCTACGTGATCTGAGTTCAGACCGGAGTAATCCAGGTCGGTTTCTATCTATAAATGGGCTTTTTCTAGTACGAAAGGACCGAAAAGACAAGGCCTATTTTTAAAAACAAGCCTTACCTTATATTAGTGAAAGCAACTTAACTAATAATAAGGACAAACCATTTAACCCTAAAAAGGGGTTATTGAGGTGGCAGAGCCTGGTACAAAAGGCCTAAGCCCTTTACTCAGGGGTTCAAATCCCCTCCCCAATAATGAAAGCCCTATTATCAAACCTAATATCCCCACTTATATATATAATCCCAGTCTTAATTGCTGTAGCTTTCTTTACCTTAATTGAACGGAAAACTTTGGGATACATACAACTCCGAAAAGGCCCAAACATCGTAGGACCATGTGGACTTTTACAACCTGTAGCTGATGGTGTAAAACTATTTATTAAGGAACCAGTGTACCCATCAAACTCATCAACTATACTATTTACACTATCACCAATCCTAGCTCTACTACTATCTTTATCAGTCTGACTTCCACTGCCTCTACCATTTCCACTAGCCGACTTAAACCTAGGCCTCCTATTCCTAATTTCAATATCCAGCTTCATAGTTTACTCCATCTTATGATCTGGCTGAGCTTCAAACTCCAAGTACGCCTTAGTAGGGGCACTCCGGGCAGTAGCCCAAACTATCTCATACGAAGTAACCCTAGGAATCATCCTACTCTCCCTAATCCTATTCTCAGGCGGATTCAACATACAAACATTTATAACAACGCAGGAACCTGCGTACCTGATATTCTCATCCTGACCTTTAATAATAATATGGTATATCTCCACATTAGCAGAAACAAATCGAGCACCATTCGACCTTTCCGAAGGAGAATCTGAACTCGTATCAGGGTTTAACGTTGAATACGCCGCCGGCCCATTCGCCCTATTCTTCCTAGCAGAGTACGCTAATATTCTGATAATAAACACCCTCACCACTATCCTATTCCTGAATCCATCCCATATTAACAACACCCCCGAACTATTTTCATTATCATTAGTATCAAAAATAATACTACTCTCAGTAGGATTCCTATGAATCCGCGCCTCATACCCGCGATTCCGATATGACCAGTTAATACACTTATTATGAAAAAACTTCCTCCCTATTACCTTAGCAATGTGCCTCTGACATATATCTATGCCAACTGCCTTCTCGGGGCTACCACCGATGTTATAGGATACGTGCCTGAAATTAAAGGATCACCTTGATAAGGTGAATCATAGAGGCTAAACCCTCTCGTCTCCCTAAAAGAAAGCACCTTTACCTATAAATAACAAAATCCTATACCTGTATATTACTGTACTGAATTCATAAATTACACTACACACAATATTATCTAACCACAAATTAACACTCCATAAACCACTACATTAAAAATACAATATAGTACTATAACAGCATAACCCTTTATAAAATACCCTACAACCCATTTATAACATATATTATGAAATAAACTACCCCTTATTAAAATTACTAACAACTTCTCATAACAAACTACACAAAATCAAGCCAATATATCTTAATTTCTCGACTACAAACAATTTACCAACGTATTATCCCGTTACTTCCATAAATACACAATCCTTTTACCTAACAAACAAATTAAAACCAATTACCCTAACAGCAAAAAACACCAATATTCATCAAAAACCCCAACATATCTGAAAAATAAACTCCCTATTGTACTATTATAGGACCTAAAATACCCAAAACCCCTTTAGGTCAATATAGTTTAAAACAAACATTAGACTGTGATTCTAAAAATAGGAGTGTAAATCCCCTTATAGACCAAGAGAGATCCAACAGTAAGAACTGCTAATTCTTATACCTGAGACTAACACCTCAGCTCCCTTACTTTTAAAGGATAGAAGTAATCCACTGGTTTTAGGAACCATAAACCCTTGGTGCAACTCCAAGTAAAAGAACATGCCAACACCCCCACTGTTAGCCTTAACACATTTTATGACCCTAGCTATCCTGCTAGTTCCACTAGTAATCTCTATACTCACTACAAAAGTGTGAATTATTGAAAAGACAAAAACATCCGTGAAAACAGCGTTTTTTACCTCCATACTATCATTTCTCCTCTTTAAAGCTGAGTCCACCCCTTTCATAGTAATAGACTATAACCTATTAAGCACATCAACCTTCTATGTAAAGCTTAACTTTAAATTTGACCTATACTCCATACTATTTACACCAGTTGCCTTATACGTCTCATGATGTATTTTAGAGTTTTCACAATGATACATAGACAAAGACCCCTATCCCTCAAAATTCGCCAAATACCTACTAACCTTCATTATAGCTATAATAATCCTAGTATCAGCTAATAACCTACTCCTATTTTTTATTGGTTGGGAGGGGGTAGGAATCCTATCCTTCCTCCTAATCGCATGATGGCGAAACCGACCAAACACGAATACATCAGCCCTACAAGCTATTATCTACAACCGCATAGGAGACATCGGACTAATCTTATGTCTAGCATGACTAACAACACGCCTAAACACATTAGCACTCCAAAAAATCTTCACGTGTAATGACTTCATCACACTCCTACCATTACTAGGCCTTATCCTAGCTGCAATAGGCAAATCAGCCCAATTCGGCCTCCACCCCTGATTACCAGCAGCTATGGAAGGTCCAACCCCAGTCTCAGCGTTACTACACTCAAGTACTATGGTGGTCGCTGGCATTTTCCTACTAATCCGCATACACCCCGTATTAACCCTCAATAAATATGCTCTTTCAGCATGCCTGCTATTGGGAGCAATTACCTCATTAGTGGCAGCCTTTTGCGCTCTAACCCAAAATGATATTAAAAAAATCATTGCCTTCTCCACATCAAGCCAACTTGGCTTTATAATAGTAACCGTGGGCCTAGACCAACCACAACTAGCCTTCCTCCATCTCTCATTACACGCCTTCTTTAAAGCCATATTATTTCTATGCTCAGGTTCCATTATTCATAACCTTAATAACGAACAAGACATTCGAAAAATAGGCGGATTACATAAATGTTTACCCATCACCTCTGCATGCTTAACCATCGGCAGCATAGCGCTTGCAGGCACGCCATTCCTAACTGGATTCTACTCTAAAGATATTATTATCGAAACCATGACCACATCACATCTAAATGCTTTTGCCCTACTCATTACACTAATCGCAACCTCATTCACTGTGGTATACAGCCTGCGGATTACAATATTTGTACAAACAGGACAACCCCAACACATATCCATACTACTATTAGATGAATACAACCCGCTAGTTATCAACCCTATCATCCGCCTAGCTACAGGCAGCATTGCTGCCGGATTAATTATTTCAATAAACATTACACCGCTAGAAACCCCACCAATAACCATACCAACATACATTAAAACCGTAACATTAATGGTAGTAGCCCTAAGCCTCCTAATAGCCCTAAAACTAGCTACTATAACCAATAAAATACCCCCAAAATCATCCCACACCCATAACTTTTCCAACTCACTAATGTACTTTAATACCATAATTCACCGCTCAACACCAATAATTACTTCAACCATTAGTGAAAAATACTCAACCCGAATAATAGACTCAACCTGACAAGAAAAAATAGGCCCAAAAAAACTAGCTGAGTCACAAGTACTGCCTACTAAAACAACCTCTTCATTGCAAAAAGGCCTCATTAAAATTTATTTAACCTCATTTATCCTATCCGTCCTACTTCTTATTTACTTATTTGACTAATATACAAAACTAGTAAAATAAACATTACCCGCCGGATGTAATACGCTAAAAGGATATTACCCAAGATCTTAAAACCACTTCTCTAACTGCTAGGAACCAAAACCTTTTTACCCAAGTACCCACTATTTTTTAACCGCGCCTCACCATACATTCTAGTAGCTATCAACAAAGCATTGGTCTTGTAAACCAAAGACTGAAGACTATAATCTTCCTAGAATAATCAAAAGAGAAGGACTTAAACCTCCATTCCCGGCCCCCAAAACCGAAATCTTTTATTAAACTATCTTTTGACACCCCCCCCCCCCCCGATGGGCATGCTCATCGAATTTTGCCTAAATATAGGACAATTTACACCCTATGTACGTCGTGCATACTTTTATTTACCCCTAGCATATATTTAGTAATATCCCTGCTTAATCTTACATAAAAGTATATTCCCCATAATCTATCCAGATAACAGTAATTTAATGGTTTAAGGACATAATATTCTATAGTGCTTTACAACATGACTATTGTCACAGTATTGGGTTATTTCCTAATCTACCTAATCACGAGAGATAAGCAACCCTTGTTTGTAAGATACAACGTTACCAGTTTCAGGCCCATATTCATGATGGCGTACATAACTGATCTATTCTGGCCACTGGCTGTTTTTTCAGGCACATGTTATCCACTAAGTTCATTCGTTCCTCTTTAAAAGGCCTCTGGTTAAATGAGTTCTATACATTAAGTTAATAACTTGACATATGGTGGTCTTACTGGCATATAGTAGTTCTCTTTTTCTCTTTGTGTTCTCAGGCCCGCATAACTGATACCTGCCTACTCAATGAAACTGAGCCTACGTTCAAATGGTTAACCTTACATAATTGATATGGTATTATTTAGTTAATGCTTGTTAGACATATATTTTTATAAAAATTCACGACAGTAATTTTAAACCTAAACACTATAAACTATAATTTTTTAAGTTAAACCCCCCTACCCCCCGTTAAACTAACACCTAGTATGAATGGCCACTTATTTCTCGTCAAACCCCTAAATCCGAGAGCGACCAAACAGCATAAGCGTTAGTTATACAAATATCCTGAATATTTGTATTATATTAAATACACGCTACATTACCACAAACTTTTACCAAAAGTAATACACAAACAAATTTTATCCTACTTTACTAAACCCGCATAAACATTACACGCTTTAAATACTACTATATAAAAGACAAATAAAAATTTACCTTAATATAAAACACTGCAAAGCCACTAAATAAAATTAAAACTACTCAAAAATACAAACACAAGTAATAAACTCCAAAAACTCCCACCCACAACAATATACTCAACATATACCGCATACCAACACCTCTATTTAAACCTACCAAACACACCCCAGAAACTCAAAACATCACAAAGACTAGACCATCTAGTTTCCATAGAAAAATAGGTCTTGAACCTATACCAGAGAGATCAAAACTCCCCATACTTCCATTATACTACATCCTAGTAAAGTCAGCTAATTAAGCTCTTGGGCCCATACCCCAAAAATGTCGGTTAAAATCCTTCCTTTACTAATGAACCCACACGCAAGCATAATTATTACTTTAAGCCTAATTATAGGACCCCTAATCACCATCTCTAGTAATCATTGAATCCTAGCATGAACCGGATTAGAAATCAGCACCTTAGCTATTACCCCATTAATCGCCAAACAACACCACCCACGAGCAATTGAAGCCACCATTAAATACTTCCTGACACAAGCAACCGCCTCAACACTAATTCTATCCTCTAGCATTATTAATGCCTGAACACTGGGCCAATGAGACATCACACAAATGTCTAACAACACTTCATGCGCAATTCTAACCACAGCCCTAGCCATTAAATTAGGACTAGCACCCTTCCACTTCTGATTGCCAGAAGTCCTACAAGGAACTTCCACAACAACAGCCTTAATCCTAACTACCTGACAAAAATTAGCTCCTCTATCCCTACTAGTAATAACCACCCAATCCCTAAACACACCATTACTACTATTATTAGGATTAATATCCACCTTAGTTGGCGGATGGGGCGGACTAAACCAACCCCAACTACGAAAAATCATAGCATTCTCCTCCATCGCTCACCTAGGGTGAATAATTACAATCATTACTTTCTCACCTAAACTTATATTACTCACATTCTACACATACATTACTATAACTACAGCCATATTCCTCATAATTAAACTCCTAGAGACAAACAAAATCTCTATAATAATAACATCATGGACAAAACTACCAACACTAAACACCATCATAATTCTAATCCTTATGTCACTAGCCGGACTACCACCACTAACAGGGTTCATGCCCAAATGATTAATTCTTCAAGAACTAACCAAACAGCACATATTCATTATCGCCACCATAATAGCTCTACTCTCACTACTCAGCTTATTCTTCTACTTACGAATCTCATACTGCGCAACCATTACATTACCCCCAAACTCAACTAACTATTTACAACAATGACGTCACAAAACTAACCAAAAACCCTACCTAGCTCCAATAGCCACACTATCTATCACCCTGCTCCCTATCACACCTACCCTACTAACCCTCCTCTAGAAACTTAGGATCAAGCCAATTTTTAAACCGGGGGCCTTCAAAGCCCCAAAAAAGAGATAGAACCTCTTAGTTTCTGTTAAGACCTATAGGGCTCTATCCTATATCTTATGAATGCAACTCAGACACTTTAATTAAGCTAAAGTCTCACTAGACAAATGGGCCTCGATCCCATAAAAATTTAGTTAACAGCTAAACACCCAAATCCAGCGGGCTTTTATCTAATTTTCCCGCTCTCAGAAAAAGCGGGAAAACCCCGACACAAATCAAAGTGTATCTCCGAATTTGCAATTCGGAATGAATTTCACTACGAGGTTTGATAAGAAGAGGGGTTAAACCTCTATAAAAAGGTCTACAGCCTAACGCTTAAGCACTCAGCCATCTTACCTATGATTTTAACCCGCTGATTTTTTTCTACTAACCATAAAGACATTGGTACCTTATACCTTATTTTCGGGGCCTGATCAGGTATAATTGGCACAGCATTAAGTCTTTTGATCCGTGCCGAACTGAGCCAGCCAGGTACACTTCTTGGGGATGATCAGATCTACAATGTTATTGTTACGGCCCACGCTTTTGTTATAATCTTTTTCATAGTCATACCTGTTATGATCGGCGGGTTCGGAAACTGATTAGTTCCTTTAATAATTGGGGCGCCAGACATAGCATTCCCTCGTATAAACAATATAAGCTTCTGACTCCTACCTCCATCTCTACTGCTACTATTAATATCCTCTGGAATTGAAGCAGGTGCAGGTACCGGCTGAACTGTATACCCCCCACTAGCTGGGAATATGGCCCATTCCGGGGCCTCGGTAGACTTGACTATCTTTTCCCTTCACCTCGCCGGGGTGTCTTCAATCTTGGGGGCTATTAATTTTATCACCACAGCAATCAATATAAAATCTACAACCATGTCGCAGTACCAGACACCCCTATTCGTATGATCTGTACTCATTACAGCTATCTTATTACTACTCTCTTTACCTGTACTCGCCGCAGGGATCACTATATTACTTACAGACCGAAATCTGAATACAACTTTTTTTGACCCTTCAGGAGGGGGAGACCCCATCCTATACCAACACCTATTCTGATTCTTTGGTCACCCAGAAGTATACATTCTTATCCTACCTGGGTTTGGGATAATCTCACACATTGTAACCTGCTACGCAGGTAAAAAAGAACCATTTGGATATATAGGGATAGTGTGAGCAATAATATCCATTGGATTCCTGGGCTTTATTGTGTGAGCTCACCATATATTTACCGTTGGAATAGACGTAGACACCCGAGCCTATTTCACATCTGCAACAATAATTATTGCTATCCCAACAGGGGTAAAAGTATTTAGCTGATTAGCTACCTTGCATGGGGGAACAATCCAATGGGGGGCCGCCATAATATGGGCCCTAGGTTTCATTTTCCTATTCACCATCGGCGGACTAACAGGCATTGTACTGGCTAATTCATCTCTGGATATTGTACTCCATGATACTTACTATGTAGTAGCACACTTCCACTATGTTCTTTCAATAGGGGCCGTATTCGCCATTATAGCAGGATTTACCCATTGATTCACATTATTTACAGGATATCTATTACACCAAACCTGAACAAAAGTACACTTCGGATTAATATTTGCAGGCGTTAACATAACCTTCTTCCCTCAGCACTTCCTAGGCCTGGCAGGAATACCACGACGTTACTCTGACTACCCCGATGCATACACCCTATGAAATTCAATTTCGTCAATCGGATCATTAATTTCTCTAGTAGCAGTAATTATAATAATATTTATTATCTGAGAAGCATTTTGTTCAAAGCGTAAAATAGTATTAACTGAACTCAAAACTACAAACGTAGAGTGACTACACGGTTGCCCACCACCATACCACACTTATGAAGAACCAGCCCACATGCAAGTTCAAGAAAGGAGGGAATTGAACCCCCTTAAATTAGTTTCAAGCCAACTACATAACCTTTATGCTACCTTCTTCTAAAGACGTTAGTAAAATATATTACTAAACCTTGTCAAGGTTAAATTATAAGTGAAACCCCTATACGCCTTAATGGCCCACCCGCTGCAACTAGGATTCCAGGACGCAATATCACCCGTTATAGAAGAACTCCTTCACTTTCATGACCATACCCTAATAATTGTATTTTTAATCAGCACCTTAGTGCTCTACATCATTACACTAATAATAACAACAAAACTAACATACACTAACACTATAAATGCTCAAGAAGTGGAAATAATTTGAACTATTCTACCAGCAATTGTCCTAATCACCATTGCACTCCCCTCCCTACGAGTCTTGTACTTAATAGATGAAATTAATAACCCGCATTTAACAATTAAAACCATAGGACATCAATGATACTGAACGTACGAGTATACTGACTACGAAAACCTTGAGTTTGACTCTTACATGATCCATGCCCAAGATCTACCAAACGGGTACTTTCGATTATTAGAAGTAGACCACCGCATGGTCATACCAATAGAATCGCCAATCCGAATTCTAATCTCGGCTGAAGACGTCCTACACTCATGAGCAATCCCATCATTAGGTGTAAAAACAGACGCAGTGCCCGGACGATTGAACCAAACAACTTTCATTATTACACGACCAGGAATATTCTACGGACAATGTTCAGAAATCTGCGGGGCTAACCATAGCTTCATGCCAATTGTGGTAGAATCTGTGCCACTACAATACTTCGAAAACTGATCTTCACTAATACTCTCCTAACCACTATAGAAGCTAAACAGGATAGCGCTAGCCTTTTAAACTAGAGAAAGAGAATTCCCCACCCTCCTTAGTGACATGCCACAACTAAATCCAGACCCTTGATTCTTAATTCTGTCTCTCGCATGATTAACCTACATTCTCGTCCTACAACCAAAAATTCTATCCAACAAGTCTATAAATCACCCAACCAACAAAAACAACGAAATTATTAAAACAAACCCATGAACATGACCATGACCCTAACCATAAACCTAACATTTTTTAATCAATTCACAAGCCCGCAAATCATAGGAGTTCCATTAATTATACTCGCTCTATTAGCACCATCAGCCATGTTCCAAACCCAAAACAACCGATGGTTAACTAACCGTCTTTCATTACTCCAATTATGAATAATTAACCTATTCACAAAACAACTAATATCGCCCATTAGTAAAACAGGACATCAGTGATCCGTTATCTTAACATCACTAATAATTATACTCTTAATAATTAATCTGCTAGGACTTCTACCATATACATTCACCCCTACAACACAACTCTCCATAAATATAGGACTAGCCATCCCAATATGATTAGCCACAGTACTAACAGGCCTTCGAAACCAACCAACTGCATCACTAGGACACCTTCTACCAGAAGGGACCCCAAACCTATTAACCCCAATCCTCATCATCATTGAAACTATTAGCCTTTTTATCCGACCATTAGCCCTAGGTGTACGACTTACAGCCAATCTTACAGCTGGCCACCTATTAATTCAACTTACTTCTACCGCAACATTTGCTTTACTCCCAACAATACCAACCTTATCTATGCTAACCATAGTTGTACTATTATTATTATCTATTCTAGAACTAGCAGTAGCAATAATTCAAGCCTACGTCTTCGTCTTATTACTAAGCCTCTACCTTCAAGAAAACACCTAATGACCCACCAAACTCATGCCTACCACATAGTAGACCCTAGCCCATGACCATTAACAGGCGCAGCAGCATCATTACTAATAACCTCTGGGTTCGCCATGTGATTTCACCATAACTCAATACTACTAATAACCCTAGGTTTATTAACTATACTACTGACTATACTCCAGTGATGACGAGACATTGTTCGAGAAGGAACCTTCCAAGGCCATCACACCACTCCAGTACAGAAAAGCCTACGATACGGTATAATCCTATTCGTCACGTCAGAAGTATTCTTTTTTATTGGATTCTTCTGAGCTTTCTACCACTCAAGCCTGTCCCCCACACCAGAATTAGGGGGATGTTGACCACCAACAGGAATTTCTCCACTAAATCCATTTGAAGTACCACTGTTGAATACAGCAGTCTTACTGGCCTCAGGGGTAACAATTACCTGAGCCCACCATAGCCTGATAGAAGTCAACCGACACCAGACTATCCAAGCCCTTATATTAACAGTTTTACTAGGTTTGTACTTCACAACCCTACAAGCCCTGGAGTACTACGAAGCCCCGTTTACAGTTGCTGACGGTGTGTACGGCTCTACATTTTTTATTGCAACAGGCTTTCACGGACTCCACGTAATTATTGGATCAACATTTCTAATCGTATGCCTGATACGGCAAATAAAATTCCACTTCACCTCCGCCCATCACTTCGGATTCGAAGCATCCGCTTGATACTGACACTTTGTAGATGTTGTATGACTATTCCTTTATGTATCAATCTACTGATGAGGCTCATACTCTTCTAGTACAAAATAGTACCAGTGACTTCCAATCACTAAATTTTAGCTATACCCTAAAGAAGAGTAATGAACGTAACAATCTCCATTATAACAATCGCCCTCATCCTATCAGTAGTTTTAATAACACTGAACTATTGATTAACACTAGTAAAACCAAACAACGAAAAACTATCCCCATACGAATGCGGCTTCGATCCATTAGAATCAGCTCGTTTACCATTCTCAATCCAATTTTTTCTCAGTAGCAATCTTATTCTTACTATTTGATTTAGAAATCGCATTACTCTTACCTCTACCATGAGCTATTCAACTGTTATCACCAACCTACACCTTCACCTGAGCACTTATAATCCTACTACTTCTAACATTGGGCCTCATTTATGAATGAGTTCAAGGGGGCTTGGAATGGGCAGAATTGATAACTAGTCTAACACAAGACAACTAATTTCGACTTAGTTAATCATGATTAAATCCATGGTTATCCAATGACACCATTACATTTTAGCTATCTCTCTGCTTTTATTGTTAGCATCATAGGCCTCTCACTACATCGAACCTACCTTATCTCCACCCTATTATGCTTAGAAAGCATAATATTATCCATATTTATTGCCCTATCAATATGACCTATCCAACTACAAACTTCATCATTTATACTCACTCCCATACTAATACTATCCTTCTCAGCCTGCGAAGCAGGCACCGGCCTATCCTTACTTGTGGCATCCTCACGAACCCATGGTTCAGACCACTTACAAAACTTAAACCTATTACAATGCTAAAAATCATACTTCCAACCATTATATTATTACCCACAACTATGCTCTGCAAACCAAAACAACTATGAATCACTATATTAACCCATAGTTTTGGGATTGCCTTTTTAAGCCTACAGTGATTTAAACCCTCCATGGAATTTACAAGCTTCTCCAACCATTACTTAGGGGTAGACCAAATTTCAGCCCCATTACTCATCTTAACATGCTGACTCAGCCCACTAATAGTCCTGGCCAGTCAAAACCACTTGACTAAAGAACCAGTTACACGAAAACGAACCTTTATCTCCACTATTATTCTACTACAAACCTCATTAATCCTGGCCTTCTCTGCCACAGAACTAATCATATTCTTCATAGCATTTGAAGCTACACTGATTCCAACACTAGTAATTATTACACGCTGAGGAAACCAAATAGAACGGCTAAATGCTGGAACCTATTTCCTATTCTACACTCTTATTGGATCCCTCCCCCTACTAATTGCCCTCCTTTCACTTCATACCCAAAATGGAACCCTATCCCTCTGTACTATTCAACTCAACCAACACGCCATATTAAATTCATGAACCCACACAACATGATGATTTGCATTACTAACAGCCTTCATAATCAAAATACCATTGTATGGGCTACATCTATGACTACCAAAAGCACACGTAGAAGCTCCAATCGCAGGGTCAATAATCCTAGCAGCTGTACTTCTCAAACTCGGGGGGTATGGCATTATCCGTATTATAATAACTCTAGATCCTTTATCAAAAACACTCTCTTATCCATTTATAGTCCTAGCTCTATGGGGAGTAGTCATAACCAGTTCAATCTGCTTACACCAAACAGACCTAAAATCACTAATCGCTTACTCATCAGTAAGTCACATAGGACTAGTCACTGCCGCAGCACTAACCCAAACCCACTGAGCCCATACTGGAGCAATCACACTCATAATCGCCCACGGTCTAACATCATCAATACTCTTTTGCCTAGCAAACACAAACTATGAGCGAACCCACAACCGAACATTATTAATTGCCCGAAATATGCAACTATTCCTGCCACTAATGGGGACATGATGACTACTTGCCAGCCTAGCAAACATAGCCATCCCACCGACGATTAACTTAATAGGAGAACTAACTATTATTGCCTCATTATTCAACTGATCCAACATTACAATCCTAATAACAGGGTTAGGAACTTTACTCACTGCTACCTACACCTTACATATACTATCTACAACACAATGAGGAAAGACACCCTCATATATTAAAACTATCCCTCCAACTCACACACGAGAACATTTACTGATGGCACTCCACACTATACCCATAGCACTATTAATAGTAAAACCAGAACTAATCTGAGGGGCCTTTCACTGTACTATATTCCTAAAATAAATATTAGATATAGGAGTTTAAATCTCCTTATAGACCCAAAAGTAATAAAAACTCACCCAATATTTAAAACCACCTTTCCCCACTCCCAAAAAGAGAAAAAACCTAATGTTTCAAAACTATCAATGCAATTCCAAGTAATACCGCACCCATAGCCTTAGCCTAACATTACTTACCCTAATACTACCGTATATAATACTCTCCATTTAAGCATAAAACAACACCTTCCACAATCCTGACACAACTCTTTACATCTATAAACACTGAACTTATCATACTTAACCCAAAATTACCTACTACATCACGCACAAACACACACTACTTTAAACTAACCCCCACTACCTCACATAACACACCACCCTACACCCTATCAGATTCACTTTAAAATTTTTCATCTCCACACAACCTAAACGATTAGAAACTCACCAAACACCTATTAATAGCCCTAATAATAACTAATAATTTAATTTTTTTAAATAATAGACAAAAATCACATTACTACTTATAATTGAACAATAACAAAGCTGACCAAACAACTTACTACAACCTCACACATACCCATTAAGAACTTACCTGCCTTCCTTACCCAATCTTACACTTCTTCACAGTACTCTAATCGCACGAAGCACTCCACGAGACAAACCACGAACCAATTCCAACACAACAAACAATGTTAACAATAGCCCTCAACCAGCAATCAAAAAAATTACATTGCCCAAATAATAAAATCATGACACTCCACTAAAATCCAGCCGAACCACACATAATCCACCAGCATCAACTGTGATATGACCAAACCCTTCGGTACCCCACAACCAATGACCAATAACTACAAGTCCAATAATAACTAAAACATAAACCACCATATACACCACCCCCCACAAACTCCCTCAACCAATAGGATATGGCTCCGCAACTAATGCAGCCGAATAAGCAAAAATTACCAATATCCCTCCCAAATAAATTAAAAACAACACTAAAGAAACAAAAGACCCCCCAACACTTACCAACACCCCACACCCAGAAGCCGCACCCAGGATTAAACTTAAAACTCCGTAATAAGGCGACGGATTACAAGACACACCCACCATTCAAAAAACAAAACAAAACCCAAATAAAAATATAAAATATATCATAATTCTTGCATGGACTTTAACCAAGACTAATGATCTGAAAAACCACTGTTGTATTCAACTACAAAAACCTAATGACCACAAATACACGAAAAACCCACCCTATAATAAAAATTATCAACAACTCATTCATTGACCTACCAAGCCCGTCTAATATCTCTGCTTGATGAAACTTCGGATCACTACTAGGTATCTGCCTAATTTTACAAATTATCACTGGAATTTTCCTAGCAATACACTACTCACCAGACGTCTCCCTGGCATTTTCATCAATTACACACATCTCTCGAGATGTACAATACGGATGACTTATTCGCAACATACACGCTAATGGTGCCTCCTTATTCTTCATGTACATCTATATCCACATCGGACGAGGACTATACTACGGCTCATACTTGTACAAAGAGACATGAAACACAGGGATCATTCTTCTACTACTAACTATAGCCACCGCGTTCGTAGGTTATGTTCTCCCATGGGGCCAAATATCATTCTGAGGCGCTACTGTAATCACCAACCTACTCTCAGCTATTCCATATATGGGCAGCACATTAGTACAGTGGATTTGAGGGGGGTTTTCAGTGGACAACGCAACCTTAACCCGATTCTTTACCTTCCATTTTCTTTTACCATTCATTACTTCCGGCTTCGCAATAGTACATCTTCTATTTCTGCATGAGACAGGATCAAACAACCCAACAGGATTAAACTCAAACACTGATAAAATCCCCTTCCACCCGTACTTTTCATATAAAGACTTACTAGGAATTATCCTAACACTAGCCTTACTACTAACCCTCGCACTATTCTCCCCAAATCTTTTAGGAGACCCTGACAACTTTACACCAGCCAACCCTCTATCCACTCCTCCCCATATTAAACCAGAATGATACTTCCTCTTCGCTTATGCAATCCTACGATCAATTCCTAACAAACTAGGTGGCGTACTTGCCCTCCTATTAGCTATCCTTATATTACTCCTAATACCTATCCTACATACATCAAAACAACGAACCACATCATTCCGACCACTAACCCAAATCCTCTTCTGATTCTTAGTTGCTGACCTATTAGTACTAACGTGAATCGGGGGACAGCCAGTTGAAGCCCCGTTCACCGCCATCAGCCAAATAGCCTCTATCCTATACTTCTTAATCCCATTAATCTTAATGCCTACCACAGGCGTAATCGAAAACAAAATACTAAACCTAAAATACTCTAGTAGCACACCCCACTAAAGCACTGGCCATAAACCAAAGACTGAAGACTATAATCTTCCTAGAGTAATCAAAAGAGAAGGACTTAAACCTCCATTCCCGGCCCCCAAAATCGAAATCTTTTATTAAACTATATTTTGACCCCCCCCCCCCCCGATGGGCATGCTCATCGAATTTTGCCTAAATATAGGACAATTTACACCCTATGTACGTCGTGCATACTTTTATTTACCCCTAGCATATATTTAGTAATATCCCTGCTTAATCTTACATAAAAGTATATTCCCCATAATCTATCCAGATAACAGTAATTTAATGGTTTAAGGACATAATATTCTATAGTGCTTTACAACATGACTATTGTCACAGTATTGGGTTATTTCCTAATCTACCTAATCACGAGAGATAAGCAACCCTTGTTTGTAAGATACAACGTTACCAGTTTCAGGCCCATATTCATGATGGCGTACATAACTGATCTATTCTGGCCACTGGCTGTTTTTTCAGGCACATGTTATCCACTAAGTTCATTCGTTCCTCTTTAAAAGGCCTCTGGTTAAATGAGTTCTATACATTAAGTTAATAACTTGACATATGGTGGTCTTACTGGCATATAGTAGTTCTCTTTTTCTCTTTGTGTTCTCAGGCCCGCATAACTGATACCTGCCTACTCAATGAAACTGAGCCTACGTTCAAATGGTTAACCTTACATAATTGATATGGTATTATTTAGTTAATGCTTGTTAGACATATATTTTTATAAAAATTCACGACAGTAATTTTAAACCTAAACACTATAAACTATAATTTTTTAAGTTAAACCCCCCTACCCCCCGTTAAACTAACACCTAGTATGAATGGCCACTTATTTCTCGTCAAACCCCTAAATCCGAGAGCGACCAAACAGCATAAGCGTTAGTTATACAAATATCCTGAATATTTGTATTAATGTTACAGCAATAAATTTATTATGTTATACTATGTTATAGTATAGTGTGTGTTATATAATATATGTTGTTATATAATATATGTTGTTATATAATATATGTTGTTATATAATATATGTTGTTATATAATATATGTTGTTATATAATATGTGTTGTTATATAATATGTGTTGTTATATAATATAT